TGTATTATCAACAATTTCCACAGAAGGTGGTAAGATAATGTCTTGAGCAGTTACATATCCAGGACCCTTGACACAAATAGACGCGTTACGAGTTCCATACAGATTACTTTTCAAGACAATTTCTTTCAAATTCATTAAAATTTCATGTACGGATTCTTGAATACCTACTATGGTAGAATATTCATGTGGTATTTTCTCAGATTTTGCGCGTGTGATACATGTACCTTCTATTTCTCCGAGCAAAGCTCTTCGCATTGCAATGCCTATTGTATCGGCTTGACCTTTCATAAGTGGGGCCAGAATAAAGCGTCCATAATAAAGACGCTTACTGTCTGCTCTTGATTCAACACACTTCCACTGTAGTGTCCGAGTAGATACTGTTACTTTCTCTCGAACCATAGTATATTATTTGATCAAATCATTGAATTATTTATTTCTCTTGAAATCTCTTCAATGTTTATTTTTACACACGTCTTTTTTTAGGAGGCCTACAGCCATTATGTGGCATAGGAGTTACATCCCGTATGAAACTTAATAGTATACCACTTCTACGAATAGCTCTTAATGCCGCATCTCTTCCGAGACCCGGGCCTTTTATCATAACTTCTGCTCGTTGCATACCTTGATCCACTACTGTCCGAATAGCATTTCCTGCTGCGGTTTGAGCGGCAAATGGTGTACCCCTTCTTGTACCCTTGAATCCACAAGCCCCGGCAGAGGACCAAGAAATTACTCGACCCCGTACATCTGTAACAGTCACAATGGTATTGTTGAAACTTGCTTGAACATGAATAACTCCCTTGGGGATTCTACGTGTATTCTTACGTGAACCAATACGTCTATTTCTACGCGAACCAATTTTTGGTATAGGTTTTGCCATATTTTATCATCTCATAAATATAAGTCAGAGATATATGGATATATCCATTTCATGTCAAAACAGATCCTTATTCTTTTTTTTTTTTTTACTTATTTTTTTATTTATTTATTTGTACATCTGTACATCGGGTCCTTTCGATTTCGAGAGTCTTTTTGTTTTAGAAAGATTATCCTTGTCTTTGTTTATGTCTCGGGTTAGAACAAATTACTATAATTCGTCCCCGCCTACGGATCAATCGACATTTTTCACAAATTTTACGAACGGAGGCCCTTATTTTCATATTTGTCATTCCTTTTTTTAATTCCGAATCTACTTATTGGAAGAAAATAAGTTTCTTGAAATTTTGAATTGCGAATTGTATCCTCACGAAAGAATGTTGAAATTGAAAAAACCGCCTAATCATTCAAGTCTTTGCTTTGGAGTCTCTAAATTATACGCCCTTTGGTTGAATCATAAGGACTTACCTCAATTTTTAGTCTATTTCCTGGTAGTATACGTATAAAACTACATGAAATCCTTTACGAAACAAAAACCAGAATAATTTTTTTGTTATCTAAACGAATCCGGAAGATACATACCATCGGTAAGTTGTTCAGTAATTAAACCCTCATGAATCCATTTTTGTTGTTTCATTCCAGGTAAAACCGCAGAGGGATAATATTATAAACTTGTCCTTTCTCTTTTTTCACAAATATGACCGTGTCGACTATTAGAAAGATTACCATATATAACACAAAACTTCTCCGCCGATTCCTTCTAGTCGAGCCTTTCGGTCTGTCATTATACCTCGAGAAGTAGAAAGAATTACAACCCCCATTCCGCCTAAAATTCTAGGAATTCGTTGATAGTTAGAATATATTCGTAGACCGGGTCGACTGATCCGTTTTAAATTTAAAACAGTTCTATATGGTCCTTTCCTATTTCTTCTATGTCGTAGGGTTAAAACCAAAAAATATTTATTGCTTTCTTGATGTTTTCTCACGTTTTCAATAAAACCTTCTTGTAAAAGGATTTTAACAATATTTTCAGTGATGTTAGTAGATGGTATTCGAACTGTTCTTTTTTTATTCATGTCAGCATTTCGTATAGAGGTTATTATGTCAGCAATAGTGTCTTTACTCATGATAAACTAAGATTTTTGTTTCCCCCGAATTTTGATATAATCAACATGCTCTTTTTCTTTTTTTCTGAATTTTTTAATATTTATGAATTATTTTTTTTTTATTTATGAATTATTAAAGATATATACGTGATAGATAAACAATTTACTAATTAATTAAATAAATTGAATCAATTTCATTCAAATACTATATTAAGGTCTTCCCCTATAATACTTCAGGTGCTAATGAAACTATTTTAGTGAAATTTAACTGTCTTAATTCCCGGGCGATCGCGCCGAAAATTCGGGTTCCTTTTGGATTTCCTTCTTGATCAATAACAACCGCAGCGTTGTCATCATATCGTATTATCATACCGTTGTCGCGTTTGAGTTCTTTACAAGTACGTACAATGACAGCTCGGACCACTTCTGATCTTTCTAGAGGTGTATTTGGTACTGCTTCCTTGATTACAGCAACAATAATGTCACCAATATGAGCATATCGTCGATTACTAGCTCCTATGATTCGAATACACATCAATTCTCGGGCCCCGCTGTTATCCGCTACATTCAAATGGGTTTGAGGTTGAATCATATCATTTTTTTTTTTTTTTTATCGGTTTTTTCTTTTTCAATGCAAAGGTATAAATAAAAAAAAGAAATATTATTTGTTCAAAACAAAAAAAGAAACCTGCAATTGTTTTTTTTTCATCCCAAAAACCCCTTTCGTTTTTTTCTACATTCCTATCCAGAAAGAATGAATTGAGTTCGTATAGGCATTTTAGATGCCGCTATTGAAATAGCCCTTCTAGCTATATTTTCTGCTACTCCGCTCATTTCATAAAGTATTCTACCGGGTTTAACGACAGCTACCCAATATTCGGGAGATCCTTTCCCCGAACCCATACGTGTTTCTGTAGGTCTTACTGTAACAGGTTTGTCTGGAAATATGCGTACCCATATTTTTCCACCGCGGCGTGCATTTCGTGTCATTGCTCGCCGCCCTGCTTCTATTTGTCTAGATGTGATCCAAGCGGGTTCAAGCGCTTGAAGAGCATATCTACCGAAGCAAATACGATTACCTCGATAAGATATTCCTTTCATTCTTCCTCTGTGTTGTTTACGGAATCTGGTTCTTTTGGGGTTATAGTTGATGGTTGTTTAGCAATTCCATCCATCTCTACTACAGAACCGGACACGAGAGTTTCTTCTCATCCAGCTCCTCGCGAATTAAACAATAAAAAAAAAATTTAACAAAAAAAAAATACACGGTTAATAATATATGGAATCGTGGGATTCTTTGAAATTTGATCTAATCGATTATAAATTAGAAATTTTTTGTGTTTTAATATATAATTTAACATGTATTCTATTTATGGATAATGTCGTTTTGGTAGAACGCTATAATGAATCTTTATTTTGTTTTTCCTTTTATTTCGAATCGACTAAAATTTAGAAATAAAAAAAAAAAATTCGCGGGCGAATATTTACTCTTTCAACATTCAGTTGTAAGATTAGTCTATTACATGACCTCTCAGAATAAATGAATAGGTTTCTGGTTCGTTCCGCCATCCTACTCAATGAATCATTAGGATTCATTTTCAATAGAATCTTATGCATTCACAGGTTCTGTCGTTCCCACCACTTCTCGATTAATGATTAGGTCTGAATTTTACAACGGAGCCTCCAATTAAATTTATTCTTGAGTCAACCTTCTCAGTCTTTATTGGCTCGGGGCTCTTGATTTTTTGTTCTATGCACGGATTTGTCTAATTATGGATCAATCAGTATTGATGCTTTATTACATTCCCTTTATATGAGATGACTCATAGACCTTACATATTGGAATTATATATCATTAATATTCTTTTTCTATCTTTCTCTCACCCTTCCATTTATCTGTATACTTTATATTGCTTTACAACCCATAATCCGATTGTTGTTTTTTTTTTTTTTTTTATGTAAAAAAGATTTCAGTTGCTACAATGATATGACTTATATATCATATCTTGACTGGTTCTTTCTATCCAGATAACACGAAGTGATGAGTTGGTTATTAGTTCTATAGTTATCAGTTTGTACTATGGGCTGTCCATTTTTTTGAATCCCAACCCTAAAAAAACCAACGAGTCACACACTAAGCATAGCAATTATATCAAATGATTAATCGAATTTTTATTCAACCTTATAGAATTGTTCTTTTTTTTTTTTTTTAGTATTTACCAGAAAAAGAATGAAAGAGTTTGCCATTTTTTGTTTTATCACCAGATATAACTAAATATAAGTCAAGTAAGTTCTTATTATTCCTCGTCTACAAATATCCAAATTTTGATGCCTAATACCCCATAGATAGTTCGAACTGCATAGGAACAATAATCAATTTTAGCTCGAATGGTTTGTAGAGGAACTCTACCTTCTCGGATCCATTCAACACGTGCAATTTCTTTTCCGTCGATACGCCCTGCAATTTGTACTTGAATCCCTTTTGTACCTGCCTGTTCAGTTAATTCAATAGCTTTTTTCATTGCTTTGCGAAATGAAACTCTATTCTTTAATTGTCCGGCTATAAATTCTGCAAGAATATTGGGGTGCCCGTAAGGATTTGCAATTCTTGTAATAGCAATGTTGAGTTTTCGGTTTACACAATTGAGTTCTTTTTGTACATGCGTCTGTAATTCTTCGATTCTTCGAGTCCTGTCTTCTATTAATAACTTGGGGAATCCCATATAGATTATGACCTGAATCAAATCGATTCTTTTTTGAATCTCTATACGTGCAATTCCCTCTACATTAGAGGATATTTTCATATTATTTTGCACATAATTTTTGATACAATCTCGTATTTTTTGATCTTCTTGTAGATCCTTTGAATAATTTTTTGGTTGTGCAAACCAAAGAGAATGATGACCTTGGGTTGCACCAAGTCTGAAACCAAGTGGATTTATTTTTTGTCCCATAATCCCCCACTACTATATATATCGTGAAACGTGACATCTGTTTGTATTTTTTTTTTATTCATTC